TACTGTCTGCTCTTGATTCAACACATTTCCACTGTAGTGGTCGAGTAGATACTATTAATTTCTCTTGACCCATAGTAATATTATTTGATGAAATCATTGAATTATTTATTTCTCTTGAAATATCTTCAATGTTTATTTTTACACCCGTCTTTTTTTAGGGGGCCTACAGCCATTATGTGGCATAGGGGTTACATCTCGTATGAAACTTAATAGTATACCACTTCGACGAATAGCCCTTAATGCCGCATCTCTTCCAAGACCCGGGCCTTTTATCATGACTTCTGCTCGTTGCATACCTTGATCAACTACTGTTCGAATAGCATTTCCTGCTGCGGTTTGAGCGGCAAATGGTGTTCCTCTTCTTGTACCCTTGAATCCACAAGTACCGGCGGAGGACCAAGAAATTACCCGCCCCCGTACATCTGTAACAGTTACGATAGTATTGTTGAAACTTGCTTGAACATGAATAACTCCCTTTGGTATTCTACGCGCATTTTTACGTGAACCCATCTGTCTATTCTTACGTGAACCAATTCTTGGTATAGGTTTTGCCATAATTTTATCATCTCATAAATCTAAGTCCGAGATATATGGATATATCCATTTCATGTCAAAACGGATCTTTTCCTTTATTTATTTATTTATTTGATATTTGAACGTTGAGTCCTTTAGATTTCTAGAATCCCCTCTCTCTCCCCCCTTTTTTTTCTCAAAATTATCCTTGCCTTTGTTTATGTCTTGGGTTGGAACAAATTACTATAATTCGTCCTCGCCTACGGATCAGTCGACATTTTTCACAAATTTTACGAACGGAGGCTCTTATTTTCATATTTGTCATTTTATTCTGAATTTATTTATTGGAAGAAAATAAGTTTCTTGAAATTTGGAATTTTGAGTTGTATCTCTACGAAATGAATAATGAATGGCAAAATGAAGAAAACCACCTAATCATTAATTATCTTTGTTTCAGAGTCTATAAATTCTACGTCCCGTCCTCCGATTGAATCATAATTGCTTTCCTCAATTTTTATTCTATCTACTAGTAGTATGTGGATAAAAAAATTATGCCGAATCCTTCCTGAAACATAAACTAAAATCAGATTTTCATGATATAAAAAAACAAAGAGTATACCACTGGGGAGTGATTCGGAAATTAAACCTTTATGAACCTTTTTTGTTCTTTCACTTGAGGGATTAACTAATGTGGGAGGCGTAATATTAGAAAATCACCCCTTCTCTATCTCTTTTTTTTTCACGAATATAAAAGTTCTGTATATAATATATAATTCGGATATCAGAAAGACTACCATATATAGCACAAAATTTCTCCACCGATTCCTTCTAGTCGAGCCTCTCTGCCTGTCATTATACCTTGCGAAGTAGAAAGAATTACAATTCCCATCCCACCTAAAATTCTAGGGATTCGTTGATAGTTAGAATAGATTCGTAGACCGGGTCGACTGATCCTTTTTAAGTTTAAAACAGTTCTATATGGACTTTTCCTATTCCTTTTATGTCGTAAGGTTAAAATCAAAAAATATTTGTTGCTCTCCTGATGTTTCCTCATGTTTTCAATAAATCCTTCTCGTAAAAGGATTTTAACAATGTTTTCAGTGATGGTAGTATATGGTATTCGAGCTCTTCTTTTTTTATTCATGTCAGCATTTCGTATAGAGGTTAGTATATTAGCAATGGTGTCTTTACTCATAATAAATAATAAACGAAGATTTTTGTTGTCCCCGAATTTTGATTTTGATATAATCAACATGCTCTTTTTTTTTCTGAATTATTAAAGGCATATACATAAGATACAAATAATCTAATAAATTAATCAAATTTCATTCAAATACTATAAAAACTTTATTATGGTCTCAGCTCATCTTATAATACTTCAGGTGCTAACGAAACTATTTTAGTGAAATTTAATTGTCTTAATTCCCGGGCAATTGCGCCAAAAATTCGAGTTCCTTTTGGATTTCCTTCTTGATCAATAACAACCGCAGCATTGTCATCATATCGTATTATCATACCGTTGTCGCGTTTAAGTTCTTTACAAGTACGTACAATTACAGCTCTGATCACTTCTGATCTTTCTAGCGGCGTATTTGGTATTGTTTCCTTGATTACAGCAACAATAACGTCACCAATATGAGCATATCGTCGATTACTAGCTCCTATGATTCGAATACACATCAATTTTCTGGCTCCGCTGTTATCTGCTACATTCAAATGGGTTTGAGGTTGAATCATATTATTTTTTATCTGTTTTTTCAATGCAAAGAAAAGGGTGAAGTAAAAAAAAAAAGAAATGTTGTTTATTCAAAACAAAAAACGAAACCTGCAATTTTTTTTTTTCATCCAAAAAACCTTTTTCTTTTGGTTCTACATTCCTATCCTGAAATAATGAATTGAGTTCGTATAGGCATTTTTGATGCCGCTATTGAAATAGCCTTTCTGGCTATATTTTCGGCTACCCCACTCATTTCATAAAGTATTCTACCTGGTTTAACGACAGCTACCCAATATTCGGGAGATCCTTTTCCTGAACCCATACGTGTTTCTGTAGGTCTTACTGTAACTGGTTTGTCTGGAAATATACGTACCCATATTTTTCCGCCGCGGCGTGCGTTTCGTGTCATTGCTCGTCGCCCTGCTTCTATTTGTCTAGATGTGATCCAAGCGGGTTCAAGTGCTTGAAGGGCATACCTACCGAAGCAAATACGATTACCTCGATAAGATATTCCTTTCATTCTTCCTCTATGGTGTTTGCGGAATCGGGTTCTTTTGGGGTTATAGTTGAAGGTTTTTTATTAATTCCATCCCTACTACAGAACTGGACATGAGAGTTTCTTCTCATCCAGCTCCTCGCGAAGGAAACGACTCTAAAACGATATACATGTATTTAATCATGTATTTAATGAATAATATATTGAAACAATCTATTAAATCATCAGAGTTTTTTATAATCTATTAGAAATTTGTATATCTTTTTTTTTTTTGAGATATAACTAAACATGTATTCGATTTATATTTCTAGATAATTAGATAATTTCGTTTTATTATAAGGTTATGACAAATCTTTATTTTGTTTTTCCTTTTATTATCATATCGGATCACCTAAAATTTCGAAATCCAAAAAATAAAAATTTTCGCGGGCGAATATTTACTCTTTTAATTCAGTTTTATAGGATTAGTTTCTGTCATGATTTTTCAGAATAAATGAATTGGTTCCTGGTTCGTTCCGCCATCCTACCCAATGAATCATTAGGATTCGTTTTCAATAGAATCTTATGCACTCACGGGTTCTGTCGTCCCCACCGCTTCGCGATTAATGGTTAGGTCTGAGTTTTACAACGGAGCTCCTAAATGAAATTCGATCTTGAGTCAATCTTCTCAGTTTTTGTTGACTCGGGCTCTTGATTTTTTTTTTTTTTTTCTATTCTATATCTATACGAACAGTTTTGTTTAATTAGGGATCAATCAGTATTAATGCTTTATTACATTTCCCTTTATGAAATGAATCATAGACCTTACATATTGGAATTCTATATCATTGATATTTTTTTTTTCTATCTTTCTCTCATCCTTTCATTTATCCATATACTTTACTTTTATTGTTTCACAACTCCTAATCAATTTGGTTTTTCTTTTTTTTTATCCAAAACAAAACAGATTTCAGTTGCTACAAAGATATGACCAATATATCATATCTTGACTGGTTCTTTATATCCAGATAATGCGAAACGATGAGTTGGTTATTAGTTCATATTATGGGCTGGTCTATTTTTTTTGAATCTAACCCTAAAAAAAAAACCAACGAGTCACACACTAAGCATAGCAATTATATCAAATCAACTGATTAATAGAATTTTTATTCAACCTTATAGAATTTTTTTTTTTTTTTATTTGTTGTTATATTACTATTACCTGATAGGTCTAAAAATAAGTCAAGTAAAGGATTATTAGTCCTCTTCAATAAATATCCAAATTTTGATACCTAATACCCCATAGATGGTTCCAACTGTATGGGAACAGTAATCAACTTTAGCTCGAATAGTTTGTAGGGGCACCCTACCTTCTCTGATCCATTCGACACGTGCAATTTCTTTTCCGTCGATACGCCCTGCAATTTGTATTTGAATTCCTTTTGTACCCGCCTGCTCAGTTAATTCAATAGCTTTTTTCATTGCTTTGCGAAATGAAACTCGATTTTTTAATTGTCCGGCTACAAATTCTGCCAGAATATTCGGGTGTCCATAAGGATTTGCTATTCTTGTAATAGCAATGTTAAGTTTCCGGTTCATCGAATTAAGTTCTTTTTTTACATTTATCTCTAATTCTTCGATTTTTCGAGGTTCTATTAATAACTTTGGGAATCCCATATAGATTATGACTTGAATCAAGTCGATTCTTTTTTGAATCTCTATCCATGCAATTCCTTCGACACTAGAAGACATTTTTATATTTTTTTGTATATAATTCTTGATACAATTTCGTATTTTTTGATCTTCTTGTAGATTCTCGGAATAATTTTTTGGTTGTGCAAACCAAAGAGAATGATGACCTTGGGTTGCACCAAGTCTGAAACCGAGTGGATTTATTTTTTGTCCCATAATCCCCCACTAGTATTACTATACATATACTGACCTCTTGTACTTATTTTGTTTTTATTCATCTGGGCTTTTTTTTTTTAAATTGAAAATAGAATAAGGTATATTTTTTATTTTTTTATAAATAGAAAAAAATGGAATATAATAGTATTAAATATTATATTAATAATAGTCATATAAATATTCTTTCTCTACGTCTAAGTCTTTCAGTACAATAGTTATATGACAAGTGTGTCGTTTTATTGGATAACCCCGCCCCCGAGCTCGAGGTTTTAATTTTTTCACAGTGTTGCCTTCGTTGACTTCAGCTTTACTAATGATTAAACTAGCTTCGTTGAAGCGCATATTGTGATTGGCATTTGCTGCCGCCAAATAAACCAATTTTAAAAT